ATCTGTATTTAATGTAAATGTAGATCAGAATGGTTCTTAAAATTGAAGGTTAGTTAAAAATGAATGTTTTAAAAAAAAGCTTGGATCGATTTTCAAAAACATCAGTAATTGAGCTCAAAAACTCAAAATTTTTGATTTTTTTTACCATTTTTCAAAAAATCAAAAATTTTTAAAAAAACATTTAATTGAAATTTATCGTATTTTAAAAATTTCTAAAAAAAATGTTAGTGTATTATAAGCATTTAATTTAAATATAGTATATCTATACAAATATTATGTTTATTGAAAAAAATAAGAAAATATGAATTAATTAAAATTTAATTGGAATATATTATATCTTATATAATAAATTATTTATATATTAATAAGAATATTTATATATATATATGTATACGTATAAATAAATATATATATATTAATATATTAAATATTTATATATGAATATATATTTAATAATATTAATAAATAAATTATTTAATATATAAAATTGTCTTCATTAGTATTTTAAAATAATGAAGACAATTTTATATCTAATATAATTCTTTTAATAAATTTAATTAAAAAGATAAGTTATAACTCTATCACTATTTTATTTTATTAAATAATAATTATTATTATTATTTTAAGGGTTAAATACTTAATTTATAGTTTAATAAATAGATAATTAGCCAAAGAGTTATTTATTATTTTAATATAAATCTAGTAATTAATTATATTGACTATTCAAGATATTAAGTTGTTTAATATTTAGCCAAATAAATATTAACTAATTTAATTGTGGAGTCAGATCCAGTAAAAAAAAATATTTATGAATGATTTTCGTTAAAATTTTTACTGCACTGGTAGGAACTACGGAAAAAAATGCATTTTTGTGTGTAAATTAGTAAATATAAAATTATACTTAAAATATTACTTTTATAAATTTAAATTTTTGTATAAGTCAAGTTAAAGGTTTGATTAATTAAGATATTAAAGTTTTATTCTTGCTTATGAATTTACTTAAGTTTTGTTTCACATGTAAGTTCTTGCGTGATTAAAATTAAATCTTAAAGATTTAATTGTTCAATTTTAACATTCGCAGTGTTTAATATTATTGATTAAAGAAATTTAGAATTAGCAATATTTTATAGTTCCGGCCAAAGTCGTGCCAGCCGCCGCGGTTACACGGAGGGTGCAAGTAAATATTATTAGTTTATGGTTATATATTAAGTTAAATAAAGTTAATTATAAATTTATTAAGTGAAATTTTAAATTTAAATAAACTTTTTATGCGCTATATAGAGGCTATGAAATTTAAATTATAAACTAGGATTAGATACCCTATTATTTTAAATGTAAATTTATTAAACTTGAGTAGTAATAGTTATGTTCTTGAAACTCAAAGAATTTGGCGGTGTTTTAGTCTTTTCAGAGGAACCTGTCCCGTAATCGATAATCCACGTTAAACCTTACTTATCTTTGTTATCAACTTGTATACCGCCGTCGTCAGAATGTCCTAAGAAGGATTTAATTTTCTTAAATTTTTATTAAAAATGATGTCAGGTCAAGGTGTAGTTTATGGATAAGTGGAGATGGGTTACAATAAAAGTATTTATAACGTATAAATTTTTGCAATAAAATTTTGAAGGTGGATTTGATAGTAATTAAATTAATTAAAGTAATTTGATTTTGGCTCTAAAACATGCACACATCGCCCGTCGCTCTCGTTAATTAAGGCGAGATAAGTCGTAACATAGTAGGTGTACCGGAAGGTGCACCTGGAAAGTCAGAATAGAGCTTGATTAGTTAAGCATTTCATTTACACTGAAAATACACTGTGCAATTCAGTTTTTTCTGATAAGTTTTATCTTACTTTGTTTTTTTAAATAAAAGATTTAATAATAAAATTATTTTTAAAATTAAGAGTTTTTGTATAGAATATAGAAAAAATTGTTTAAGTGGTAGGTTAATTGTATCGTGAGAGGTTGATTGAAATAATTTGAAAATATATTTTTATAAAAGTAGACTTTTTGTTGTACCTTGTGTATCAGGGTTTATTAAAAAAATTGTATAAATTTATATGTTCCCGATTTGAAGAGAGCTAAATAATTATGTTAGTTAATGTGGAATAATTATTAAAAATAGTTATTTAGTAATGAAACGTTATCCGTTCTTTAAGATATCTGGTTTTCTAAGAAATGAATTTAATTCAGGTAATTAATTTTAATAATTTAATTTATTAAATGAGTTATTATTAATTACTAATATTTTGGGGGATAAGCTTCAGAATAGGTTTTATAATTTTGTTTTTTTAAAAAAGTTTTGTAGGCTTAGAATTAGCCATCTATTAAAGGATGTTATAATTTAATTTTTGAAAAATTCAATTTTAAGAAAATTTAATTTTTATATTAGAACTATTTTTTTAATTTTTAATTAAATTGTGATAATGATAAAATTAGTATATTAGTAGTTTAAATAATTTAGGAGTGTTAGGTCACATTAAGGAATTAGGCAAATTAATACTCGCCTGTTTAACAAAAACATGTCTTCTTGAATATAATTTGAAGTCTGACCTGCCCACTGAATTTAACATTTAAAGGGCCGCGGTATTTTGACCGTGCAAAGGTAGCATAATCATTAGTCTTTTAATTGAAGGCTAGAATGAATGGTTGGACGAGGTATTGACTGTCTCAGTGTGATTGGGAATAGAATTTAACTTTTAAGTCAAAAGGCTTAAATACGTTTAAAGGACGAGAAGACCCTATAGAGCTTTATATTTGAATTTTATTATTTATTTAGGTTAATTTTTATAATAATTGTAAAAATATTTTGTTGGGGTGACAAGAAGATATAAAAAACTCTTTTTAGTTTATTTACATTGATATATGAATTGTTGATCCTTTATTATCGATTATAAGACTAAGTTACCTTAGGGATAACAGCGTAATCTTTTTTGAGAGTTCATATCGACAAAAAGGGTTGCGACCTCGATGTTGGATTAAGGGTAATTTTGGGTGTAGATGTTCAAAGTTTAGGTCTGTTCGACCTTTAAATCCTTACATGATCTGAGTTCAGACCGGTGTAAGCCAGGTCGGTTTCTATCCTTAATTTAAAAATGATGTTTTAGTACGAAAGGACCAAGCATTGGGAAAATTTTTTCTTTATTGTTGATTAATATTAACTATATTCTATTTTGGCAGATAAGTGTAATGAATTTAGAATTCATTTATGTAAATAAATTTTACAGATAGAACTTGTTTATATATGATTTATTAATTCCTTTAATTAGAAGTTTAATTTTAGTAGTTTGTGTTTTAGTGGGGGTTGCTTTTTTAACTTTACTCGAACGAAAAGTTTTAGGTTATATTCAGATTCGAAAGGGCCCTAATAAGGTGGGGTTTGCAGGTATTCCTCAGCCTTTTTGTGATGCTATTAAATTATTTACTAAGGAGCAAACACATCCTGTTTTATCAAATTATTTACCTTATTATTTTTCTCCAATTTTTAGATTATTTTTGTCTTTATTGGTATGATTAATTATACCATATGGGACAGGTTTATACACTTTTAATTTAGGGTTTATTTTTTTCTTAGCTTGTACAAGTTTAGGGGTTTACACGGTTATAATTGCTGGTTGGTCTTCTAATTCTAATTATGCTTTGTTGGGGGGGTTGCGAGCAGTGGCTCAAACAATTTCTTACGAAGTAAGTTTAGCTTTAATTTTATTATCCTTTGTTTTTTTAATTGGGGGTTATTCTTTAATTGAACTTTTTCATTATCAGGAAATAATTTGGTTTTTATTTCTAACATTTCCTTTGGCATTAAGATGATTTGCTTCATGTTTAGCAGAGACTAACCGTACACCCTTTGATTTTGCTGAAGGTGAGTCAGAGTTGGTTTCAGGGTTTAATGTCGAATACAGAAGAGGGGGATTTGCTTTAATTTTTTTGGCGGAGTATGCAAGAATTTTATTTATAAGAATGTTATTTTGTACTATTTTTTTAGGGTGTGACGTTCATAGTGTAATATTTTATGTTAAATTGACATTTCTTTCTTTTATATTTATTTGAGCACGGGGTACTTTGCCGCGTTTTCGTTATGATAAGCTTATATATTTAGCATGAAAAAGTTTTTTACCTTTGTCATTGAATTATTTATTTTTATTTAGAGGGTTGAGTTTACTTTTTTTTTCTTTTTTATTTTAATTGCATTATTTTAAGTACATAATTTAATAAAAATATCTAGATGGTTTGATTTTTTTCCAAAAGGTTACTTAGGGTTCTTATTTTAGTGGACAGCTGTTTATATAATTTGTGGTTATACTATTAAGTATTTATTTATTAAGTTAATAGAAGAATTAAACTTCTGTCTTATGTTTTCAAAACATATGCTTTTCATAAAGCTTCTTAACTAGTTTAAAATTTTATCTCATAATTTAAATACTAGAGGGTTTAGAATATAGTATAAAAAATATAAAACAGTTAAAATTTGTCCAACAAGGACGTAAGGATCTTCTACAGGTCGGGCTCCAATTCAAGTTAGTAAAATCACAATTACTAATAATGATCAAAATATAATTTGATTAATTGGGTAGAATTGTGTTCCCCGGAAGTTACTTTTATTTGTAAATGGGAGAATTAGTAAAATAGCAATTGATAAAACTAATGCAATAACTCCTCCTAATTTATTAGGGATTGAACGTAGAATGGCATACGCAAATAGGAAGTATCATTCTGGTTGAATATGGACAGGTGTTACCAACGGGTTAGCTGGGGTAAAATTATCTGGGTCTCCTAAAAGGTAAGGGTCTAGTAAGGTTAAAACAACTAACAGTATAATTAATACTAAGAATCCTACAACGTCCTTGAAAGTAAAATAAGGATGGAAAGGGATTTTGTCAACATCTCTGTTTAATCCTAAAGGGTTGTTGGAACCGGTTTGGTGTAGAAAAAGTAAATGGATTATCGTAGCTGCAGCTACGATAAAGGGTAGAAGAAAATGGATAGTGAAGAACCGTGTCAATGTAGCGTTATCTACAGCGAATCCTCCCCATACTCATTGAACCAGGTCTAATCCTAGGTAGGGAACTGCTGATAGAAGGTTAGTAATTACAGTCGCCCCTCAGAAGGATATTTGTCCTCAGGGTAATACATAGCCTATAAAAGCTGTTCCTATTACTAAGAATAAAATAATCACACCTACTATTCAAGTATGTATATACATATAAGAACCATAATATATTCCTCGCCCAATATGTAAATAAATACAGATAAAAAAGAAAGAAGCACCGTTAGCATGTAGAGTTCGTAAAAACCACCCATAATTTACGTCTCGACAGATATGGGCAACTCTGTTGAATGCTAAGTCAATATGAGCCGTGTAATGTATTGCTAGGAATAAGCCAGTGGCGATTTGAATAACTAAACATAGGCCCAGTAACGATCCAAAATTTCATCATGTAGAGATATTTGATGGAGCTGGTAGGTCAACTAAGGCTCTATTCGCAATTTTAAAAAGGGGGTGTCTTGTTCGTAAGGGTTTATTCATTAGTTACTAGTTCGTAGGGGCCCTTGGTTAATTTTAGTAATTTTTACTACTGCAATTAATGTTAAAAATAAATATAATACTAATATTAACGTTATTAAACTAGTCGGTGTATTATAGAGTTTTGTCAAAGATGTGGAAGATTCTTCAATGTAATTTTGTCTTTTAAGTATTGTTACAGTTTCTGCATTAAAGACAGAATTTATAAGCAATGAAGAATCTAAAGTGATTAACCCTAAAGCTAAAATTCCGGTTCCAAGCGTAATGGGAAAAATTACAGATATAGATATTGAAAACATCTCGTTTGAAGCTAAGCTTGTAACATAGATAAATAAAACTAGTAACCCTCCTAAGAAAACTAAAAATAGTACATAAGAAAATCAAAATCTTTGTGCTGATAGTCCTGTTAAAATACTAATAATTACAGTTTGGACTAGGAGCATTAATCCTATGGCTAAAGGGTGAGTTATTTGGGTAAAAATTAGGCTTGTAAGTACTCTGTAAAATATAATAATTAATTGACAAATACAGGGAATAGTTTAAATAAAATATTAGTTTTGGGGATTAATGATAGGAGGAATTTCTTTCCCTGAAGTTTTAAAAGGATAAACCTTAATTTTGATTTACAAGACCAATGTTTTATTTTAAACTATTAAAACTAATGTTAACATCTTTATATTGAGGGTTACCTATTTTTATATTTTTATGTGGGAGCTGAGTTTTTGTGTCTAAACGAAAGCATTTATTATTAACGTTATTAAGTTTAGAATTTATAGTTTTAAGATTATTTTTTTTATTATTTATTTATTTAAATTTAACTAATTATGAATTATTTTTTTCAATAATTTTTTTAACATTTTCTGTATGTGAAGGTGCGTTGGGTCTATCAATTTTGGTATCTATGATTCGTACCCATGGTAACGATTATTTTCAATCTTTTGGGGTTTTACAATGTTAAAATTATTAATAGCTTTAATTTTTGTGATCCCCCTTTGTTTTATACAAAATATATGATGAACGGTTCAGTCAATTTTATTTATTTTAACTTTTTGTTTTATATTTTTGATAGTTACTAGAGGTTTTTTTAGAAATTTATCTTATTTTTTAGGTTCAGACATTATTTCTTTTGGTTTAATTTTACTTAGTTTTTGGATTTGTGTATTAATAATTACAGCTAGTGAATCAGTCTTGCGGTTTAATAATCATTCAAATTTTTTTTTGTTAATGATTATAATGTTGTTGATTTTGCTTTATTGTACTTTTAGAACTACAAACTTATTTATATTCTATTTATTTTTTGAGAGAAGTTTAATTCCAACTTTATTTTTAATTTTAGGTTGGGGGTATCAACCTGAACGTTTGCAAGCGGGTGTATATTTATTATTTTACACTTTATTAGCTTCATTACCTTTATTAGTAGGTATTTTTTATATTTACAGCAGAAATAATTCTCTTTATATGCCTTTGCTATACCCTTTAAATATTTCTAGATTTTTAGTTTATATTTCTTTAATTTTTGCTTTTTTAGTAAAAATACCTATATTTTTAGTACATTTATGATTACCTAAGGCTCATGTTGAAGCTCCCGTTGCTGGTTCTATAATTTTAGCAGGGGTTTTATTAAAATTAGGGGGGTATGGATTGTTGCGTGTATTCAAAATTTTATCTTTATCAGGTCTTACATTTAATTTTATTTGAGTTGGAGTTAGATTAGTTGGGGGTGTTTTGGTAAGATTAATGTGTTTACGACAGACAGATTTAAAGGCGTTAATTGCTTATTCTTCTGTAGCACATATAGGAATTGTATTAGGGGGGCTGATAACTATAACTTATTGAGGATTTTGTGGTTCTTTTACTTTGATAATTGCTCATGGTTTGTGTTCTTCTGGTTTATTTTGTTTAGCAAATATTTCTTATGAGCGTTTAGGGAGTCGTAGATTATTAATTAATAAGGGTTTAATAAATTTTATACCTAGAATAACTTTGTGATGATTTTTGTTGAGTTCATGTAATATAGCAGCTCCCCCTTCTTTAAATTTATTAAGAGAAATTAGTTTACTTAATAGAATAGTTGCGTGGTCTTGAGTAACAATAGTTATATTAAGATTCTTATCTTTTTTTAGAGCTGCCTATACACTATACATTTATTCTTATAGTCAACATGGAAAAATTTATTCTGGTGTTTATTCTTGTGCAATAGGGTACACACGTGAATATTTACTTTTATTTTTGCATTGAGTTCCTTTAAATCTTTTAATCCTAAAGAGTGAGCCGTGTATATTATGGCTGTAGAAAAATTTAAGTAGTTTAATTTTAAAATACTGATTTGTGGTGTCAGTGATATAGATTTATTTATCTTAGATCGTGTTACAGTCTTTATCTATTTGTTTAATTAGTTTTGTCGTTTTATTTAGTCTTTCAGTTAGTTTAATTATCACTGGGTTTTGTTTTTTGATATACGATCAAGTTTATTTTATTGAATGGGAAGTTTTGTCTATAAATTCGGGGGCTGTTGTTATGACCTTTTTATTTGACTGAATGTCATTAATTTTTATAGGATTTGTTTTGTTTATTGCTTCTTTAGTAATTTTCTACAGTCAGGAGTATATAGCTGGGGATTTACATTTGAACCGGTTTATTGCATTAGTGTTAATATTTGTTTTATCAATGATATTTTTAATTATCAGTCCTAATTTAATTAGAATTTTGTTAGGTTGAGATGGTTTGGGGTTAGTTTCTTATTTATTAGTCATTTATTATCAAAATGTAAAATCTTTTAATGCAGGTATATTAACTGCATTATCAAATCGTATTGGGGATGTAGCTTTATTATTAGCTATTGCATGAATGCTAAATTTTGGAAGATGGAATTATATTTTTTACTTAGAGTGTAGAATAAATAGCACAGAAATACAAATTATTGGTATTTTAGTGCTATTGGCGGCTATAACTAAGAGAGCTCAGATTCCTTTTAGTTCATGGTTACCGGCAGCTATGGCTGCCCCTACACCTGTATCAGCTTTGGTTCATTCATCAACATTGGTAACTGCAGGAATTTATTTATTGATTCGTTTCAATGTTTTATTAGTAGGTACTAAGTTAGGTTCTTTTTTATTATTAATTGGTGGTTTAACTATATTTATAGCTGGGTTAGGGGCTAATTTTGAATTTGATTTAAAAAAAATTATTGCCCTATCGACGTTAAGTCAGTTAGGTTTGATAATAAGAATTTTGGCTATAGGTTTTCCTAAATTAGCGTTTTTCCATTTACTCACTCATGCTTTATTTAAGGCTTTATTGTTTATATGTGCTGGAGCTATCATTCACAATATAAAGGATTCTCAAGATATTCGATTTATAGGGGGTCTTGTAGTTCAAATACCCCTGACTTCTACATGTTTTAATTTATCTAATTTAGCTTTGTGTGGGACTCCATTTTTAGCTGGTTTTTATTCTAAGGATTTAATTTTAGAGATTGCGGCTTTAAGTTATATTAATGCATTCAGATTTTTTTTATACTTTTTTTCTACAGGTTTAACAGTGTGTTATTCTTTACGTTTAGTGTACTACACTATAAGTGGTGATTTTAATGTATTTAGTTTACATCCTTTAAATGATGAAGGTTGGGTCATGCTACGGGGTATACTTACATTATCATTTGGTGCTGTTTTAGGGGGTAGTCTTTTAAGTTGAGGGTTATTTCCTACACCTTCAATAATTTGTTTGCCTTTTGTTCTTAAGACGTTGGCATTAAGAGTAAGTGTAGTAGGAGGTTGGGTAGGTTACGAGTTAGCTAAGTTTTCACTAAATTACGAACTCCAATCTTTGCGGTTTCATTTTTTTTCTAGCTTTGCCGGGTCTATATGATTTATGCCATTTATTAGAACATATGGAGTGACAAAGCAACCTTTAATTCTGGGGGGTATAGTAAGTAAATCTTTTGATCAGGGTTGATCAGAGTTTTTTGGGGCTCAAGGTCTTTATACAACTTTAACAGGTTGGGCAAAGTTCAACCAAGGTTGGCAAAATAATGATCTAAAAACTTATTTGATTAGATTCATTTTATGAATAACTATTTTATTATTTTTTTTAACTTTATACTTAAATAGCTTATATAAGAGCGTGACACTGAAGATGTTAAAGAGACTATTACAGTCTTTAGGTATTTATAAAAGATAAATCTTTATTTTTACAGTGAAAATGTAATGTTTTTATAAACTATATAAATTAGAAATGTAAACGGAGTTTAACCGCTAAAGAAAGAAGTTAGCAGCTTCTCCTTGAAGCCTCTCATTTCCTTAATTGGAAATTAAATTTCAATTATATCATTAACAGTGATACGCCTCTTTTTGGCTTCAATTAACTTAAAAAAAAGAGTAAGAGTAAGGGTAATAATTACCTAAGGACAGGTCGAAACTGGCTGCAATAGATCGCTTCTTACTCTAAGACAGATTGAATTTCAATACTTTTTGGATGCAAACCAAATGTTATATTTAACTACAGTCCTAATTTGCTCAATCAAGGGCTCCTTGGTTTCATTCATGGTATAATCCAATTAACAAAATTGTTAAAAAAAAGAAGGTCACTGTTGTTCAAGCTAAAAGGTTGGAGATAGGTAAAATAATAATTATTGGTAAAAGGAGTGCAATTTCTACATCAAAAATTAAAAAAATTACTGCAATTAAAAAAAATCGTAAAGAGAAGGGTAAGCGTGATGAACTTTTAGGGTCAAATCCACACTCAAAAGGAGAACTTTTTTCTCGGTCCACGATTGTTTTTTTTGCTAAGATTGAAGCTAATATTATTACAATTCTTACAATGGTGATTAGGATTAATGCTATAGTTGAAACGATTATAATTACTTATTCTAAACTATGTTTAGCCCTTCTGATTGGAAGTCAGATATACTTATATACTAAATAAATTAACTACCTCATCAATAAATTGAGATATAAAGGAATAACCACACTACATCTACGAAGTGCCAGTATCAGGCTGCTGCTTCAAACCCAAAATGGTGGTTAACAGAAAAGTGAGATAAAGCATGCCGAATTAAACAAATCAGTAAAAATGTTGTTCCAATGATTACATGAAGACCATGGAAACCTGTTGCTACATAAAACGTAGCTCCGTAAACAGCGTCAGAAATTGTAAAAGGTGCTTCAATGTATTCATAGGCTTGAAGAATTGAAAAGTAAACCCCTAATGTTACAGTAAAAAACAGGCCTTGTAACGTTTGGGAATGATTAGATTCTATAAGGCCATGGTGTGCTCAAGTCACAGAAACTCCGGAAGCTAGTAGAATAGCTGTATTTAGCAGAGGAATTTGTAAAGGATTGAAAGGTGTAATTCCCGCAGGAGGCCATATGGCCCCTAGCTCTGAAGAAGGGGATAAACTTCTATGGAAAAAGGCTCAGAAAAAAGATAAGAAAAAAAAAATTTCTGAGACAATAAATAAAATTATTCCTCAACGTAATCCTAGAGTTACAGGGTAAGTGTGTAGGCCTTGGAATGTACCTTCTCGAGTGACATCTCGTCATCATTGGAATATAGTTAGACTAGTAATAGTTAGTCCTAGTATTAGTAAATTAGTTCTGTATTGATGGAATCATCTCAATAAACCTGATACAGTTACTAAAGCTCCGATAGCCCCTGTTAATGGTCAAGGACTTTGATCAACTAAATGGTATGGGTGATTAGCATGTGTGGACATTAGTTTACTTCTCTAGAATATAAAGTTCTTAGGACAGCAAAAACATAAGATTGAATAATAGCAACAGCTGCTTCTAAAACTAAGAGGGCAATTTGGGCAATAATCAGCAAGGATAAAATAGAGTATGATAAGGAAGGTCCTGTGTTACCTAAAAGAGTTAATAGAAGATGGCCAGCAATTATGTTAGCGGCTAGTCGTACTGCTAATGTACCAGGGCGAATAACATTTCTAATTGTTTCAATACATACTATAAAAGGTATTAAAACAGCAGGTGTTCCTTGAGGAACTAAATGGGCGAATATATGTTGTGTATGATTAATTCAACCATAAATTATAAAGCTTAGCCATAGGGGTAGGGCTAACGCTAATGTTAAAGTTAAATGACTTGATCTTGTAAATACATAAGGAAATAATCCTAAGAAATTATTAAATAAAATTAATGAAAATAATGAAATAAATATGAAACTGCTACCTGCATGTCCGTTAGGTCCTAACAGGGTTTTAAATTCGTTATGTAGAGTTAAAAGAATTTTATTTCAAATAAATGAGTATCGAGATGGCATAAATCAGAAAGCTGTAGGGATTAAAGTTAGGCCTAGAATAGTTCTTAGCCAGTTTAAAGATAAATTTATTACACTTGTTGTGGGGTCAAAAACAGAGAATAAATTTGTTATCATTTTCAATTTATAGATGTTTGAGAAATAGTTTTTTGACTAATCTCTGGTGTTTTTGGTAAGAATGAGTAATAATTTACAAAATTAAAAATTAATAAAATTAAAGAAAAGGTGATAAATAAGGTTAATCATCTAATAGGGGCTATTTGAGGAATTAAGAAATATTAGATTATTACTAATAATTTTAGCATGACATACTAATGTTAATTTAACTAATTTCTTCACCAGAAGTAAGTGCGACTTTACTATAAAATGGTTTAAGAGACCAGTACTTGCTTTCAGTCATCTGATGAAGCTTCTCTTAAAGAAGTAATTCAATTGATGAAGATATTTGTTGGGACACTTTCAATCACAATTGGTATAAAACTATGATTGGCTCCACAAATTTCTGAACATTGCCCGAAAAATAAACCAGGTCGATTTATAAGGAAACTAGTTTGGTTTAAACGGCCGGGGGTGGCATCAATTTTTACTCCTAATGAAGGTACTGTTCATGAGTGGAGAACATCGGCGGCAGTTACTAGTATACGAATTTGTGTATTTATAGGCAATACTGCTCGGTTATCAACATCTAATAAACGGAATCCATCAGGGTTTATTTCATTGTAAGGAATTATATAAGAATCAAATTCAACTTGTATAAAATCTGAATACTCATATCTTCAATATCATTGGTGACCAATTGTTTTTAAAGTGATTGCAGGAGTTCTGACTTCATCTAATAAATATAAAAGGCGGAGAGAAGGTAATGCAATAAAAATTAATGTAACTGCAGGTAAAATTGTTCAAATTACTTCAATCATTTGTCCTTCTAAAAGGTATCGATTAATATTTAAATTAAAAAATAAGGTAGCAAGAAGATAACTAACCAAGGCGGTAATTATAATAAGAATAAGTATTGCATGGTCATGGAAAAAGGTTAATTGTTCTATTAAAGGGGAGGCTCTATCTTGTAGACTTAAATTTGCTCATGTTGCCATTATTTTCTAACAAAAGGTATAAACCTTTATATATGGAGCTTAAATCCATTGCACTTGTCTGCCATATTAGAATCCTGAAAGTATAGGTAATTCAGAGTAGCTATGTTCTGCAGGGGGTAAATTTTGGTATCATTCGATTGAAGTTGTTATATGTAGGGGGAATAAGGCAATTCGATTTGTAATTATACTTTCTCAGATAATGAATAATAAAAATAGGACACCAATAAAAGAAATTGTAGACCCCATTGAAGATACAACGTTTCAAGCTGTGTAAGCATCAGGGTAATCAGAATACCGACGAGGTATACCTGCTAGACCTAAAAAATGTTGAGGGAAGAAGGTTAAATTTACTCCTAAGAATATAATGCAAAATTGAATTTTTAGTCAACGAGGATTTATAGTTAAGCCTGTAAATAAAGGGTATCATTGAATAAAGCCTGCTATGATAGCAAATACAGCTCCCATAGAAAGTACATAATGGAAGTGAGCAACTACATAATAAGTATCATGTAGAATAATATCAACAGATGAATTAGCTAATACTACTCCTGTTAAACCTCCGATTGTGAATAAGAATACAAATCCTAAGGCCCATAGTAAAGCTGGTCTGTAGTTTAATTGTGATCCATGAAGGGTAGCTAATCAACTAAAAATTTTGATACCAGTAGGTACCGCAATAATTATTGTAGCTGAAGTAAAGTAGGCTCGTGTATCTACATCTATCCCAACTGTAAATATGTGATGTGCTCATACTACAAATCCTAAGAGACCAATTGAAAGTATAGCATAAATTATACCTAATGATCCAAATGCTTCCTTTTTACCACTTTCTTGACTAATAATATGTGAAATAAGCCCGAATCCTGGTAAAATCAAAATATAAACTTCTGGGTGCCCAAAAAATCAAAATAAGTGTTGGTATAAAATAGGGTCACCTCCTCCGGCAGGGTCAAAGAAAGAAGTATTAAGATTTCGATCTGTTAAAAGTATCGTAATAGCTCCTGCTAAAACTGGTAAAGATAATAGTAATAATAAAGCTGTAATTACTACAGCTCAAACAAATAACGGTATTCGGTCTAAGGTTATACCTGCTGAACGCATATTGATTACAGTTGTGATAAAGTTTACAGCTCCTAAAATTGAAGAAACTCCAGCCAAATGGAGGGAGAAAATTGCAAGGTCTACAGAAGATCCAGCATGGGCAATTCCTGCTGAAAGTGGGGGGTAAACAGTTCAACCTGTACCAGCTCCATTTTCTACTAATCTACTTGCTAATAAAAGAGTTAAAGAAGGTGGTAAGAGTCAAAAACTTATATTATTTATTCGTGGGAAAGCTATATCAGGAGCTCCTAGTATTAAAGGGACGAGTCAGTTTCCGAATCCCCCAATTATAATAGGTATAACTATAAAAAAAATTATTACAAAAGCATGAGCTGTAACAATTACGTTGTAAATTTGGTCATCTCCAATTAAGGATCCTGGTTGACCCAATTCGGCTCGAATTAGTAAACTTAGGGATGTTCCTACTATACCGGATCAAGCCCCAAAAATAAAATAGAGAGTTCCAATGTCTTTATGGTTTGTTGAAAATAATCATTGTCGCGGTAGAATGGCTGAGATTTTTAGGTGATAGATTGTAAATTTATTTAGGAGGGTAACCTCTTCTACCATTAGGCTTTATAGTCATTAATGATATTAGACTGCAATTCTAAAGGAGTAGATTTCTACTAAGGCTTAAAGAATAGTCACTTTATTTACAGCTTTGAAGGCTATTAGTTTAATTAACTTAAAGCCTTACTCAATTTTAAAAAATTGAAAATAGTAAGGAACTAGTTACTAAACCTAGGGTTGACAGTATAGCTAAAAATAATGCAAAACTATGTTTCGTGGAGTTGAAAGTGGTAGGTCAGTTTCATAATGTTTGTCTGTAAGTTAATATAAATGCACCAAAGGCTGTTCGTAAATAATAAAATAAAGTAATTAATGTTATTACAACTATTAAAGTGATTAAAAAAATATACCCTATTTGTGTTATATTTTGGATTACAATTCATTTTGGTATAAAGCCGATAAAAGGGGGCAGTCCCCCTAAAGAGAGTAATGTAATGAAAAAAGCAAATTTAGTGATCGGGTTGATATAATTTAATGAAAAAATTTGGTTAATATGAAAAATTTTAAAAGAATTTGCCATGAAAATAATAGCAAAAGTTAGAAAACTATAGATTGTAAAATATATTAATCAAATTCTTTGTCCGGCTGCCATTGCTGCCAGGAGTCATCCTAAGTGGTTAATGGAAGAATAAGCTAAAACTTTTCGTAAAGAAGTTTGATTTAGACCCCCTAGGGAACCAATTAAAACAGAAAGTATAATGATTAAAGAGAAAAATGTGTTTAATTGGAAAGTATACGAAATTAAAACCAGGGAGGCAATTTTTTGTCCAGTTAAAAGCAAAAGTCCGTTTATTCAGTTTAAGCCCTCTATAACTCCGGGTACCCAGAAGTGAAAAGGAGCTGCCCCTATTTTTAGCAGTAGAGAACTTCTAATTAGGGTGTTTATAACTGTTAGCGAAGAAGCATTAAATAAAATAGGGTTAAATAAAAGTGGCCCTAAAATTACAGAAAGTAAAAGGGTTGCTGAAGCTAATGCTTGGACTAAAAAGTATTTTAATGATGCCTCTGTAGAAAATAAATTTTTTGAATTAGTTATTAAGGGGATAAAAGATAAAAGATTAATTTCTAAACCTATTCATGCGCCAAATCATGAATTAGCAGATGTAGAAATTAAAGTTCCCCCTAGCAACGTTAGAAAAAATAAAAGTTTAGTGGGATTGTTAATCATTAGAGAGAAGAGGGTTAAACCTCTATAAATGGGGTATGAACCCAGTAGCTTTGTTAGCTTATCTTTCTGCTTATATAATTTAGTGTAAGGAGCACAAAAGTTTTTGAAATTTTTAGAGATAGTTCAATTCTATTAATTATAATGAAGGTAACCAAAGTTACTTAATTTACCCTATCAAGGTAACCCTTTAATCAGGCACTTCATT